CGTGGAGAATGGTAGGATATATGAAATTCCAATGACCGTTGGATATGATTCGATCAGGTCCTGAATAATCAAGAACCCCCCCCTTTTTACCGTAAGGATTCGAACTAAACAATTTGTGTCTCACTTGATCATTAGTCACGGAGAGGTCAGAAATAGATTTCCGTTCAACAGAATGAACATTCATTTGATCTTGATCCTTGTGGAGCGAAAAAGGAACTATACTGGATCTGCACAGAGCTCCTGATAATATCCATAAATGACTTGTTTTGGGTAAGAGATGAACATTACCATATTTATATTCAGGTGCATGGTACACACCGGTACTCCAGTGCATTTCTCCCTCTGAGTCAGAATAAATATGTTTTCGAACTTTCTCTTTAACTTTATTAAAATTGAAAGTGGATGTTCCAGCGCGAATCTCAGCAATCACTTGTTCTGATTCTACATATTGATCATTTTGAACTAAAAGAAAGCTTTTGGGTGGAATATTCACATTATGTAGAATATCGTGACTCTCAATAGTTACATACAGGTCTATATAACATAGAAAAGCAGGATGCCCATGACGTGTACGTGTGGGATGAACCAAATCCTCATTGAATTTTATTTTTCCCTTAAAAGGAGCTCGTACATGTTCTGCAGTACCACCTGTGAATACCCCACCGGTATGAAAAGTTCTTAATGTTAGTTGAGTCCCCGGTTCGCCGATTGATTGACCCGCAATAATACCTACTGCTTCTCCTAATTCGACCAGGTCGCCATGAGTGGGACTCTGACCATAACATAATCGGCAGATCCAAGATATACTCCTGCAAAGAAAGGGGGTTCGAATATATATTGGTTGTGTTCGAAAGGTTATGAATCGAGTGACAAGTCCAACCCCAATATCTTTATTTTGAGCGGCAATGCAACGTGGGCCCATATATATATTGTATGCTAATACACGACCAATTAGTGTTTGGACCCAAATTCTTTCCGTCATCCCATTTCTAGGACTCACGGAAATGCCTCGGGTAGTGCCACAATCTGTTCTACGTACAACAATGTGTTGAACTACTTCAACAAGTCTACGCGTGAGGTATCCAGCATCTGATGTTCGTACAGCAGTATCCACAACTCCTTTGCGGGCTCCGTAGCAGGAAATGATATATTCCGTTAAAGAAAGTCCTTCGCGTAAATTGCTTTGAATCGGTAAATCAATCATTTGTCCTTGGGGATCCGACATTAATCCTCTCATACCTACTAATTGGTGTACCTGAGATGCATTTCCTCTAGCTCCCGAAAAGGACATTATATGGACTGAATTAGAAGGATCAGTCATCCTAAAATTAGGATGCATTTCTTGTCTCAAATATTCACTTGTAGCATACCATATCTCAATGGATTGGCGTAATTTTTCTACTGTGTGTACATTCCCATAATGATGGTGCTTTTCTAAAATGAAACTTTGTTGTTCAGCATCTTGGACTAACCAACCCTTAGAAGGTACTGTTAAAAGATCATCAATTCCTAATGAAATGGATGTAGCAGTGGCTTGCTGGAAACCCAGAGTCTTTACTTGATCCAGGGTGTGCGATGTATATGCCATTCCGAAGTGATCTATTAATCTGCTAATAAGTCGTTTCATGGCAGACCCATCTATCGCTTTATTGTAAAAGAACAGATCAGCCCATTCTGCCATAAGTACTTCTCTATTCCGCTGAGTAGGATTCGCCAATGGGTTTGAGTCAGTGATTCGAAGACCTCCTTTACTGGATCTCGATTCATGTAGAAATTAAGGAATTATGATTCCAGTTGAACCGGAGAGATCCAAATTCCCGCGGTATTACATAATTCCTTAGCTTAGGTACCGTATGAGTAGGCCTGACAAAACCCCTGTATGGCTTCTTCTATTTCTCGAGAAAAAGAAATATGACCAACAGTGGTTCGGGTGTATATACAAAGGGTTTGTTTTTTTATACGTCTTACTATTAGATAGTGCCCATAAATTTCATGATAGGTACCCAAAGATTCATATTGAACTTCGACAGGAACTTCTCTTGAGGCAATGACACGTTGATCTAGTCGCCACCGAAGCCACAAAGGACTATCTAAATTGATTCGTTTCTGCTGATAAACTATAAGTACATCATAGGAACTACAAAAATAGGGCTCTTTCTCTTTCGTAGTATATTTATACTTATAATCATTAACTGTTTCATTTTGATAGTTTATGCGATTCCATGGATTATACCTATTTGCACAAATACCTCGACGATTCCCGATCGTTAATACATAGAGTCCAATAAGCATATCTTGGGTTGGTACCGAAATGGGATCTCCAATAGCCGGAGAAAAGAGATTCATATGAGAAAACATAAGTAAACGAGCCTCCGCTTGCGCTTCCAAAGATAAAGGTACATGAACAGCCATTTGATCCCCATCAAAGTCGGCATTGAATCCTTTACGAACTAATGGATGTAAACAAATAGCACGTCCACCCCCTAAAATGGGCTGGAAC